CTATCCATATATGTTCTGATCGACAACTCATACTTGATCCAGTTGATTTTTTTGGAATTGAGAGAATACCCCAAATGAATTTGACTTTAGTCCTTTTGTTTCCGAAGTAACTCGCATCAACTAGCACTAGTTTGATGTGATCCTTTAGGAGTAATTCATTAAATTCGTTAGATCTAAACTAATAACATACCCTTCGTATGATCTCACTAAAGATAGCCAAATAGATATAGATAGACCAACTTTACAGTTCAACTATCCGTCGATTCGGGTCTATTTGAAAATAGCTAGAATCCATTGACCCCTATAAGATTTTTAGGATTTTCTGGAGACATAAGAGTTTTTAGCCCGAAGCCGCTTATACCATATTTTGCTAAATGGATATCTGTGTTATGATACAAGCGTCAGTTAAAAAAAAACTAGATGAGATTTTGTGCCATCGGCTCTAAACAATCTTGTTTTTTTGAACATGAAGAAATAAAGAAGCCATTGCGATTGCCGGAAATACTAGGCCTACTAAAGGCACCAAAACAGAGGGAAAGTTAAGAGTTGTCATAGAATGGGTACCTCGATTTACTATTTGTACCTGTTATTATTATTTAGATTTATAATATAAAGATATCTTATTATATATAAAGATATCTTATTATAATTTGATAATTCTAAATTGGAATTATTATTATTACTTAATATCTATTAAGTATAAATCTAAGTATCTATCTAAGTGAGTATATAATGTAGTTTTTCATCTTTCTACATGAAAGATTTGAAAGGATATGGATGAGATATTATTTTATTCATTTTTTGCTCTTGTCTTCTAATTTCATTTACTAAGCAAAAAGTTTCTTAAAAATTAATTAGATTTATAATTAGATTATATTTATATTGAATATATTGAAGGGTTTGTTAGAATCCCATCCAGCAGGGATTCTTAGTCAAAATAGGATTATTGTAAGATATAGAAAAATAAAAAATTCTATATTTTATAGATTTTCATTATATATAACGAGAAGAGTAGATTTTTTTGATTTGCCTAATTTCACGAAAATAAGAATTTCATCTTTTATCTTGTTAATAGAGTCTTCTTGATCAATAATCAGGAATATAGAAAAAGGGGCGGATTTTCTGTGACTTTTGATTCTTTAGGTAATTAGATCTTATATCAACAAAGAAAACCCCATTCGTCTAATTTTCACTTGGATTCGAATAAACTAATTACTTGTTTGCTCAAAATAATTGAACTTAATGTTCTAATTTTGATTCAAAGGAAAGAAAGTGTGAAGTTGAAATAACTCACTCAGAACGCTTTTTAAAGGATTACGTGGTACGATTAGATCGAATAAGCCCTTCTGGAATAAATACTCAGCCGCTTGTGAACCCTCGGGTACTGTTTTATTCAAAGTTTGTTCAATTACTCTTTTACCCGCAAAGGCAATGTAGGCATTGGGTTCGGCAATAATGATATCCCCCAACATACCAAAACTAGCTGTCACCCCACCGGTAGTAGGAGATGTAAGAATTGGTACATAGAATAACTTTTTATTTGATTGATAATCATATAAAGCAGAAGATATTTTAGCCATTTGCATCAAGCTCAAACTTCCTTCTTGCATGCGTGCCCCCCCGGAAGCACACACTATAATAAGAGGTAGAAATTCTTTAGTAGCGTATTCAATCAAACGGGTAATTTTCTCCCCGACTACGGATCCCATACTACCCCCCATAAACTGAAAATCCATAACCCCAATTGCTACGGTAATACCGTTTAGTTGCCCTCTGCCTGTTTGAACAGCCTCGGTTAATCCTGTCTTTCTTTGATAAGAATCGATACGATTTTTATAAGGCTCCTCCTCCGAATGAAATTCAATGGGATCCAGAGAGACCATGTCTTCATCCATAGGCTCCCAAGTGCCCGGATCGATCAAAAGTTCGATTCTATCTGAACTACTCATTTTCAAATGATATCCACATTGTTCACAAAGATGCATTTTTGATTTAAAAAATTTCTTATAATTTAATCCATAACAATTTTCGCATTGAACCCACAAATGCCGGTATTGTTGAGTTACACCCAGATTAGTAGAACTTTCTGGTATAGTTTGATCACTCGTTCTGGTATCCTCGTTTTGACTACTATTTCCACTTTTACCACAAATGGAACTAGAAATGTAATTGTTACTTGAATTGTCACTACCACTTACAATGTAACTATCAATACAGATTTGCGACTGAAGATAACTGTCAATGCAACTATTAATGTGATTATTCCAAGTATACTGAGTATCATCCATGTAACGATCGTGGTCGGGATTCTTACTCTTAGATCCATTATTCAGATAACTAGAATTCCGATAAAAAGAACTTTCTAATTCACTACAAAAAGGATGATCATTGGCAATCTCAAAAATATGATTTTCAATATCAAAATATATAGAATAACTGTCCCCAGTACTATCTTTCACTAAAAAAGTATCATCAGAGAAAAAATTCCGAATGTCCTTGA